TATTTCACCAAGACCTATAATACGAGCAATCCCATCCCCCACTTGAACTACGCGGCCAATATTCTCAATCCCTACTTTCCTATTATATTGTTCAATACGTTCGCGGAGAATTTTATTAATTTCGTCGACTCGAAGGGTTGCCATTAGTATTTCTTTAATTTTTTTTTGAAGCAAAGGGAAAAATAATGCCTAAATTCTAAACGAAAGTAGAAGTTCAAAGCCTAATAAAAATAAATTAAATTATCTCTTCCATTCTATGGCCCCGAGAATGCCAATATTAGCACGAATCGTACGGAAATGTAACTCAGTATTCAAACAACTATTCAGAGTTCCTAGAGCCCCTTGTACGGCTTGTTGGAAAACCCGTTGTCGGACCTGATTCATCGCCCTTTGTTTTTCAAAATAAAGAGTTTCGTTTTTTGACTTTTCTAATTGTTCCAAACTAATAGAAGTAGCATTAATCAAATTTTCTTTTTCTCGTTCTATCTCAGAGTATCCATTCATTCGATACTCATCTGCTTCTAGTTCAACTTTCTGTAATCGAATACGAGCTTTTTCGAGTTGTTCAAGGGTCCCTCTACGCAATTCTTCCGAATTTCGAATAGTACTTAGGATCCTCTGTTTTCGATTATCTAATAAATCTTTTAATGAAAGTAGATTATCTTGCTATTAAGTTTACAATTTTTATGATCTCTTCCCGAACCAAACATGAATCTTTCGATTCATTTGGCTCTCACGCTCCTTTTTTTCTTTTTTGCTATGTATTAGGGCTATTTCCATATCTTTTTTATGTAATGAGCCTATCCTCTATCCTCTCTTTTCTGTTTGTATTTTAATATACCGAAACTTATATAAGACTAGATAAATATTAAGAGGACTCTTCCGACTAGATAAAAATCTATCATGGTCAGCAAAGATGTTTCTTTATTTGTGTTTGCTCTGTTAGTTAATAATTTCAATTTCATTAAGAAAAACAAATTAAATAAAGGGAAAATGAAAATGGATGGAATTCCTTTTATTTTTTCTTCAAATCCAAAAAATTTCTCGTTTTTTATACATAGGTCGTCGATTCGGCATTGGAAAAAGGGCAGGGTGCCCTTCTAGTAAATAGTTCAAACTATTTTATCGATATGAGTGTTCTATATCAGAAAAATTCTACACTAGTGATTTCCCGTTTAAAGGATTTTGATACTAATACTAATATAGTTGTAGAAAGAGTACCCCTTTTTGCCTGGACTTCAAGCAGTTTAGCTTTAACCGTGTTAATGGTCTCACATTATTGGTCTATAGAGAATCAAAGTAAATTTACCAATGAATCGCGAAATGCTATGGTTCTTCCATATGATTTCTGAAGTTATTCAGAAGTAATTCGTCGAGATCGTGCACCTTTTCTTATTTATCCCAAAAAGACTCCAAAATATTCTAAAGTGCAGCCGGATAGATCCAATCTATTTTTGAAATAGACAACTCGCACACACTCCCTTTCCAAAAAAAATCAATACACCAACCACTACAGTTAGATTTATTAGATTTGTTGCTAAAATATCGGTATTAAGCCCGAAACTCCCAGCGAATGGCCAGTGAGCCAAAAAAACGAAAGAATGGGTTACATTTTTCATATGCTCTCCTCTTATAGATAGGACGAACAAAGAAGAAAGTTTTTCGATCACTTACTTCGCTCGCCCTTTTTTGATCGGTTTTTTTAATGCAATTTTTTTAATGCAAATAGAGATTCAATCTAATAATTTCTTTTAGATTTAGTCTTACGTCTCCTTTGACCTGTGAAAGATCCCCTTTGTTGAAATGTTCCCAAAATTCCTAAAAGAAAAGGAAAAAGACTTTCCACTGTCCTAAACTAAGGACGGGAAGGAAGAGGGCGAGCATATCCTCTAAATGGATCACGCTCAAATCAGCCCTTCCTGGGATTCCTGGGGTATTGTCTGTCCCGATAAATAAAAAATCCCCAGAATAATATAATAAATAGGAGTAAAGTATTGATATACTTAGAATTACAGAAGCAAATACCAATGTACTAAAAAAAGAAAAAAGTATCTAATCTAAAGGACTCATTTTCTTTTTTAGGATTAAACAAAAGGGTTCGCAAATAAAAGCGCTAGTGCCACAACCAGTCCATAAATTGTTAAAGCTTCCATAAAAGCTAGACTAAGCAATAAAGTACCTCGTATTTTCCCTTCTGCTTCTGGTTGTCTCGCAATACCTTCTACAGCTTGTCCTGCAGCAGTACCTTGACCAACTCCAGGCCCAATAGAAGCAAGCCCTACGGCCAATCCAGCAGCAATAACGGAAGCAGCAGCAATTAGTGGATTCATGGTGAGTTCCTCGTGTCAAAAAAAAAGAAATGGTTAAGGATACAATCAACCAAGAAATTATTACTTCTAACTTCTAAGCTCTATTGGGTAGAAGTAACTAAAAAGTCGAAATTGAAATGATAATTGAAATCGTCCGAATTACTTCGAGATCTCATTTTTAGTTTCTAATCATTAGAGGTTTGTGTAAATCCATACGATTCTCACTATTCTATTTCTCTTTCTTTTCAACCAATCACTCGTTCATTCCATCTTCTTTTTTTTTTTTTTTTTACTCTTGGATATCCTTGAGTTCCCATTTTTTCTCTTTCATCTAATCCATAATAAAAGAGAAAATACAGGAAGAACCCCTATTGAAATCGACCTAATCCAAATCCAATAGGAATCAAATCAAGATATACAATTGATAACAATATGCTGCATAGAACTAGATATGGAATCCAATTCCATATAGAAGGGAATTCTATATATCGGATTAGATAATGAATATAACTTAGGAATAAAAAAAATCCCATATACATTTGTTTCTTCTATTTTGTTTGCATATTTTCTCATTTTCTATTGAATCCGATTCGAAAATCCTTCCTTAGAAAGCCGCACAAAAGATGACTGTCTTATAGACATTAAGGGTATAGATCTAACCTGACTCCGTCCCCCTGAATGCATATATACTTTACCAATTCCGTAATATAGTCGATTCTCTCGCCTACAACTTTAGGTTGTATATTCATACGCATTTCGAACTATTTAGTTTTCCAACTAAGAGGATTGTCCGGAATCATGCATGAATTGGGCTAAGCTAAAAAAAAAAAAAGACTATTTCGAAAACTAGTCAATTCAATGATGACCTTCCATGGATTCACCTATATAGGCTGCGGCTAACGTTGCAAAAATAAGAGCTTGAATACCGCTTGTAAATAATCCAAGAAACATGACCGGTATAGGGACTACTAAGGGGACTAAAGAAACAAGAACAACAACGACTAATTCATCCGCCAATATATTTCCGAAAAGTCGAAAACTAAGCGATAATGGTTTTGTGAAATCCTCTAGGATGTTAATTGGTAAAAGTATTGGGGTCGGTTTAATATATTTCTCGAAATAACTCAATCCTTTTTTGCTAAGACCCGCATAAAAATATGCGGCTGATGTTAGTAAAGCTAAAGCAACAGTAGTATTTATATCATTCGTGGGCGCTGCCAATTCCCCATGGGGTAACTCTATAATTTTCCAAGGTAAAAGAGCGCCTGACCAATTCGAAACAAAAATAAAAAGGAACATAGTTCCAATAAAAGGAACCCAGGGACCATATTCTTCTCCAATCTGAGTTTTGCTCAAGTCTCGAATAAACTCAAGGACATATTCGAAGAAATTCTGACCGTCGGTCGGGATGGTTTGCGGATTCCGAACAGCTATGATAACTGAACCTAGCAAAATAGTAATTACGACCCAAGAAGTGATGAGTACTTGGGCATGAATTTGGAAACCTCCTATTTGCCAATAGAAGTGTTGGCCTACTTCTACACCCGATATATCATATAACCCCTTGAGTGTTTTAATGGAACATGGTGTAATATTCATATTGTCCTCTGATAAAAATTGAACTTAAAAAAAGGAATTCTTTTGATTCAACCATCTCTTTCTCAACTCAGCAACTTGAAGTATTAATCTTATATTTAGGATACCAAGAAATCACATCAGATCATAATATATATCAATACCCTCTAATATATTTCAATATTCCCCTTCTTTTATATATGTAAAACAAAAAAGAACAGTAACTGATCCCATAAATCTATGCAGTTGTTCAAGAATTCACTATTCTTCTTAATCAACGATTTCTTATATAGAGAGAACGGCCCTCAGAAATAGCAAATACTAATTTGTTAAGAATTAATCGAATTGAAGTCATAGTGTCATCGTTGGCAGGAATCGATATATTCGCGAGATCTGGGTCACAATTTGTATCGACTAAAGAAATTGTAGGAATCCCTAAAATGGCACATTCCCGAAGAGCTATATACTCTTTTTGCTGATCAAGGACGATCACAATATCAGGCAACCTCGTCATATATTTGATCCCACCGAGATATCTTTGCAAGGTAGATAATTTTCTCTTTAAGATTGCCGCATCTCTTTTTGGGAGATGGTGGAATTTTCCCATTTTTTCTTCTGCTCTTAAGTCTCTAAATTGAGAAAGTCTAGTTTTGGTAATTGACCAATTCGTTAACATACCACTGAACCACTTTTTATTAACATAATGACAACGAGACCTTATTGCAGCTGATGCTACTAAATCCGCTGCTCTTTTTTTGGTACCAACAATTAAGAAGCTTTTTCCCTGACTTGCTGCATCAAAAACTAAATCACAAGCTTCTGATAAAAAACGAGCCGTTCGGGCGAGATTTGTAATATGAGTACCTTTACGCTTTGCCGAGATGTAAGCGGCCATTTTAGGATTCCATTTCTTAATACCATGACCAAAATGAACTCCCGCTTCTATCATCTCTTTCAAATTGATGTTCCAATATCTTCTTGTCATTTTTTCCACACTTCCTTTTTCTTTTTTCTTTTTTTCGTCTTACCATTATGGAATTGATTTCTTTTTGAAGATTAAGAAAGAGCCGAAATAGCTTGAAATAAATCAAAATTGTTCCGATGGAACCTTCTACTCAGAATTGGCCGTTGATACATGGTATAAACATAGCCTTAATGAATTAACTGACTTCTTTTACTTATTAAAATACAAAATAAAAAATAATACCTGTTAGCATTCTAAGGTCAAAAGTCTAGTTTAAATTAAAGTAAAAAAAAAATCTGCTTTATGTATATTTAAATCGTATAAATACGAGTAAATGGGGCTTCTGATGTCTCATAGAAATTGTTTGTTACGTCAGAATCAGAAGAAACTAATTCTGTATGGAGAAACAAAATATCTCTCATTTCCAACGCGAATAGATTTTTTTTTTGAATTTCGAAATAAAGGTTCTTGTCTTGTGGGGAACGATGCACAAATTTTTGGAATCCGGTACCAACAGGTATAATCCCCCCCAGAACTACGTTTTCTTTCAGGCCTTTCAACCAATCAATACGACCTCGTAGGGCAGCTTTTGCTAAAACTCGAGCAGTTTCTTGAAAACTTGCTTCAGATATGAAACTTTGGGTATTCAGGGAAGCTCTTGTTATTCCCAATAAGATTGCCCGATAATAGATCGATTCGTCCAAAGCCCGCCCTGCTCGTTCCGCTCGCAATAGTCCTATTAATTCCCCAGGTAAAAAAACATTAGACATTCCATCTTCGGAAACCTTTACTTTTGATGTTACTTGGCGGATAATAATCTCTATATGTCTATTATGGATCTGTACCCCTTGGGATCGATAAACCTTTTGGATCTTATTAACCAAAGAGATACGACTTTGGGCTATGGTTAGCTCAGCTCCGATCAAGAATCCCCAGGGAACCCCAAGAATTCTTGGTATATGCTCATTCCAATCCTCAATTCTCCTTTCGAGATTCGGCGATAGTGAATAAATTGAACGCGCTTCGAAGATTTGTTCCACTTTTGGAAGACCTTGCGTTATATCACTAGATCTCGATTTTTCATATATAAACGTAACTAACCTATCTCCTTTGTAAAGGATTTTTCCATAATAACCATGAACAGTTGCTCCTATAGTGGACAAATAAGGCTTAGCTGCTCTTAGAATAAAGGAGTCCATATTAACAATGAAAATTTGACCAGATTTTTTTATGTCCGATTTAAATAAACATACATTTTCGCAAATAAATTGTCCAAGGTGAATTATTGCCGATGTATTTTCCCACGAGTCATGATGGAGGAAGTGCCAATTCAAATGGAATGGCTCCAACATCATGTTACTGTCGAAATTCGAAATCCTTTTTTTTTCGTCTATTAAAGAGTATTTAAGTCCTTGAAGTACTTGGAAGGTTTGTTTCAAATTGTCAAGGAACAAGTATTTTTTTAACAAGATCTGGTTATGGGTTAATAAATAGTAAGATGAAGAAAAATTGGATATACTAGGTATAATAGCGCCTAAGAGACCAAAAATATTTCGAATAGGAATTCTAAGATTCGATTTTTTTACCGCAGGGGGATATTTTGAATTCTTGAATAAACCAATTCGAGAACAGTTGGATGCCGACAAAATCATCAAAGACGGATATTCTTTATTTCGATTCAACAAGGTGCCAATAGCTTCTTTATGTTGGCTAAGTGATTGAATCTTCGCCTTGGAATAAAAGGAATTGGTATTGTTGCGATCTAACCTATTATTGGGAATCGGTCCTACACTTGTCCTATCATACCTTCCTCGTGTATAAGAAATAGTAGACTGGACTAATTCAATTCTTAGGAAATCGCGAATCAGATCATTTATTCTCACCTCAACAAGAGAAGCACGAGCCCCCTCTTTATCTTCTTGTTCCCAATTCACTACTAAGCAAGTTCGAACGAATTGACTATTCGTGTGATAAATTCTTTGAGTTAACTTGCTATTTTCATGAGAAATAAAATTGACAAGTCGAAGTTGGAGATTATCCTCTTCTTGCAGGAGATCCCGCGGGAAAAGTGTTATTAAATTTCTCCCTTCGTCCATTTCATATGCGACTGCAGGTCGAACCGAAACAAAATACTTTTCCTTGCTTTTGAGAATTTTTTTCCGTTGAACATAAACCCAATTTTTCTTTTTTTTTGATTCCTTAGAATCTTTTTTTTCTCTTTCTGGTGGTATCAAACTGCTACCTAATATCTTATCCGCCTCCTCAGGAAAATGAATATCTCCGGAAAAGATTTTGAGTTCCGTATGGCTTTTTTTTCTCTTCACTCGGACCAATCCACCTAGTCGACTTCTTGTATTTTTTGTGAGTTGTGTATCCACTCCAATAATACTATTGTCAAGTACCTTTAGGGGTGAGGATCTCGGCACGATATGCAGTTCTTGAAGAATGAAAAAAAACCGATCTACTTCTTTTTGGTATTTTAGACTAAATTCTTTTGTTCCTCGATGCTCAATAAAACCCTCTTTTTTTAAGATAGAATCTTCCTCTGGGCTCCCATATTCGTCTTCTGAATCTTCCTCTGAGTCTTCTTCTAAAGTCTCATATTCGTTCTCTGAGCCGTCTTCAGGGCTCCCATATTCGTCTTCTGAGTCTTCCTCTAGAGTTCCATATTCGTCCTCTCGGGTCTTATATTCGTTCTCTAGGCTCCCGTATTCTTCTTCTGAGTCTTTCTCTAGAGTCCTATATTCGTCCTCTAGGATCTCATATTCATCTTCTAGGGTTTCATATTCGTCCTCTAGAATCCTATATTCGTCTTCTAGGGTTTCATATCCGCCCTCTCGGGTCCTATATTCGTTCTCTGGGCTCTTATATTCGTACTCTGAGTCTTCCTCCCGAGTCCTATACTCTTCCTCTCGGGTCCGATATTCTTCTTCTAGAGTCCTATATCTAAATTTAACAACTCCTGAACCCCTTTTATCTTTTCTGTATCTTGGATCGTCAAAATAAGCAAAAATATTATTTCTACGTAAAACACCCATAAAAGGTATTTCAATTGAAATACCCAAACTGGATATTAGTTCTTTCTCTTGTTCTTGATGATATTGTAATGGAATGACGAACCTATTTCTTCGCTTTTTCGCCAACAAATCCGAATTATCTTGAAGAATAGAAGGATAGACAAAATTCCAATGACGGTTGGACACGATTCGATCTGACGTTAAATAATCAGGAATTTCCCTATCTTTTTTACCAAAAGTATCCAACAGTCTATGGCTTACTTGATCATTAGCCATTGAGAGGTCAAAGATATATCTTGCGTCAACAGAAAAAGAATAAGTATTCATTTGATCTTGATCCTTGTGGAGCGAAAAAGATGCTATACTGGATCTGCACATACTTACTGACAATATCCATAAATGGCTTGTTTTTGGTAATCGACGAAGATTACCATATTGATATTCGGGCGCATGGTAAACATCAGTACTCCAGTGCATTTCCCCGTCAGATTCGGAATAAATATGCTTTTGTACTTTTTCTTTAAAATGCAAAGTGGACGTTCCGGCACGAATCTCCGCAATTACTTGTTCGGATTCTACATATTGATCATTTTGCACTAGAATCAAGCTTTTTAACGGAATATTCACACTATGTAGAATATCCCGACTCTGAATAGTTACATGCAAGTCTATATAGCATAGAAAAGCAGGCTGCCCATGACGGGTACGTGTGGGGTGAACCAAATCCTCATTGAATTGGATTTTTCCATTCGAGGGGGATCGTACAAGGTCGGCAGTACCCCCTGTGAATACTCCACCAGTATGAAAAGTTCTTAATGTTAGTTGAGTCCCTGGCTCCCCAATTGATTGACCCGCAATAATACCTACAGCTTCCCCCAATTCGACCAGATCGCCATGAGTGGGACTCCGCCCATAACATAATTGACAGATCCAAGACGTGTTCCGGCAAGTAAAGGGGGTTCTAATATAGATTGGTTGTGCTCGAAACGGTTGTGCTCGAAAGGCAGTTATGAATCGATTGACTAATCCTATTCCAATATCTTGATTTCGAGCAGCAATGCATCGTGAACCAATATATATATCGTCTGCTAATACACGGCCAATTAGTGTTTGTCCAAAAAGTTTTTCCGTCATCCCATTTTGAGGACTCACAGAAATGCCTCGGATAGTACCACAATCTCTTCTACGCACAATAATATGTTGAACTACTTCAACAAGTCTACGTGTAAGATATCCAGCATCCGCTGTTCGTACAGCAGTATCTACAACCCCTTTTCGGGCTCCGTAGCAGGAAATTATATATTCTGTCAAAGAAAGTCCCTCGCGTAAATTGCTTTGAATAGGTAAATCAATCATTTGTCCTTGAGGATCCGCCATTAACCCTCTCATACCTACTAATTGGTGTACTTGAGATGCATTTCCTCTGGCTCCTGAAAAAGACATTAGATAGACTGGATTAGAAGGATCCGTTATTCGAAAATTCGAATTCATTTCTTGTTTCAAATATTCACTTGTAGCATACCATATCTCAACGGATTGGCGTAATTTTTCTACCGCGTGTACAGCCCCATAATAATAGTGTTTCTCCAAAAGAAAACTCAGTTGTTCCGCGTCTTGGACTAACCACGCTTTAGAGGGTATTGTTAAAAGATCCTCGATTCCTAAAGAAATCGATGTACTAGTGGCTTGATGGAAGCCCATAGTCTTTATTTGATCCAGTATATGGGATGTATATCCCATTCCGAAATGATCTATTAATTTGCTAATAAGTCGTTTCATAGCAGTTCCATCTATCTCTTTATTATGAAAGACCAGGTTGGCCCGTTCCGCCATACATAAGTACCCCCCTTTTTTGGCTGAGTAGGATTCGACAATTGCTGAGTAGGATTCGACAATGGGCCCGAGTCAGTGATTTGAAAACTAAATTTACTCCCTTTCCTCAATCTTAATCTGGATTTGCGCGGCAAAAAGATGGTACTAGCGAAATCGGAATGCCCCCCGAAAGGGGCATCGCCGAATCGAACTTCCTTGTTTAGATAGTGTATGAATAGGCCCGACTAAATCCTTGTATGGCTTCCTCTATTTCTCTATAAAAAGAAATATGACCAAGAGTGGTTCGAATGTATGTAGAACGGATTTCTTTTTTTCTATTTCCCACTATTAGATAGTGAGCATAAATCTCATGATAAGTCCCAAAAGATTCATATTGAACTTCAATCGGAACTTCTCTTGACCCAATGATGCGTTGATCTAGTTTCCATCGTAGCCACAGGGGACTGTTTAAACCGATTTGTTTCTGTCTATAAGCTCCCAGTGCATCATAGGAACTAGAAAAATGAGGTTCTTTATCTTTCGTATACTTAGAATAATAATTATTATTGTAGTTTACTTTTTTATTTGGAGAGTTTCCGCAACTATTATATCTATTTGCACAAATACCTCGACGGTTTCCAATCGTTAATACATAAAGTCCGATAAGCATGTCTTGGGTTGGCACGCAAATAGGATCTCCAATAGCGGGAGACAGGAGATTCATATGAGAAAACATAAGTAAACGAGCTTCCGCCTGAGCTTCCAAGGATAAAGGTAGATGAACGGCCATTTGATCCCCATCAAAGTCCGCATTGAAACCCTTACACACTAATGGATGTAAACAAATAGTACGTCCCTCTACTAAAGTGGGTTGGAAGGCCTGTATGCCTAATCTATGCAGGGTAGGTGCTCTGTTCAACAGTACAGGATGTCCCCGCATAACTTCTTGAAGTATTTCCCATACAACGGGTTCCTTTTCCCAAATTTTCCTTTTAGCAATCCTGACATTAGAGGTAGCACGTTTCGTGATTAAATCGCGAATTACAAATAGCTGAAAAAGCTTTATTGCTATCTCTAGAGGTAATCCACATTGATGTAATGAAAGCGAAGGACCCACAACAATGACAGAACGCCCCGAGTAATCGACCCGTTTTCCAAGCAGAGTCTCGCGAAACCTCCCCTCTTTACCCTCAATTACATCTGAAAGTGATTTGTATACTTTATTGTGACCATCCCTCGTCGGTTGCCCGCGGGACCCACTATCAAGAAGTGTATCCACAGCTTCTTGTACCAATTTTTCCTGGCACATTACTAAATCTGCTGGCGCTAATTCACTTCTTTTTAATAGATAGGAAAGGTTGTTGTTCCGACGGATAACTCTCTTATAAAGTTCATTAATATCCGAAGTCACTACTTTATCCCCAGACCTATAAACAATGGGTCTCAATTCGGGAGGAAGAACCGGTAATAAGCACAAAACCATCCATTCTGGTTCTACATTTGTTTGAATAAAATGTTTCGCCAATTGCATGCGTCTAACCAAAAAAACTTTTCTTATTCGTCTTTTTCTATCTTCCCATTCATCTCCACTATACCCCTCGTCTTCTAATTCCTTCCATTCAACCAAGGAATTCTCTATAATAATTTGCAAATCCAAATTCGCTAATTGTTCTCTAATAGCACCTGCTCCTGTCGCAATTTCCCGATTTCGAAATGTTGCAAAGCCTGGGGTAGAAAAAAAGGGAGAAATGCTGTGGTTACAGGATGCAATTTCATCTTCGAATAAACCCCGTAATCGTAAGAAAGTAGGTTTTTTAGCGCTGGGCCTAGCAAAAGAGAAATCGCCGTATACTAGGCCCTCCAATTTCTTAAGGGGCTTATCTAAAAGATTCGCAATATAACTAGGAAGACCTTTGAAATACCACACATGAGTCACTGGACATGCCAGTTTGATGTATCCCATTTGATATCTTCGTATCCGAGAATCAACAAATTCTACCCCGCATTTTTGGCAAAATCTTTCGTCTCCGTTTTCAGCTACACTCGCTCGAGAATTTCCACAAGCACAAATTCCGCTTTTTATGGGTCCAAAGATTCTTTCGCAAAACAACCCATCTTTTTCTGGTTTATCAGTTTTATAATGAAAAGTGGAGGGTCTTGTGACTTCGCCAAGGACTTCCCCATTAGGGAGGTTTTTTTTAGCCCAAGCCTTTATTTGTTGAGGGGAAACGAGTCCAATTTGAAGTTGTTTATGTTTATATTGGTCAATCATAAAATAGAAAAAAGAATTTATATTTATTCCGATCAAACATCCTCCCTATTAACCTGGAAGTTCTTCTCAGATACAAGGAAATGGTTCAGTTCTAGAGCCAAAGATCGTAGTTCTCGAACGAGCACTCGAAAAGATTCTGGAGGATCCTCGTGATTAGGCACTCTTTTTCCCCAGATCGTAGCATTAAGTATTTCTTGACGAGCTATAAGATGATCAGATTTATAAGTAAGTATCTCTTGTAAAATATGAGCAACACCAAATCCTTCTAAAGCCCAAACTTCCATTTCTCCTACTCGTTGTCCCCCTTGCTTGGCTCTTCCTCTAACGGGTTGTTGGGTAACAAGTGAGTAGGGCCCAGTAGAACGCCCATGAATTTTCTCATCAACTTGATGAATTAATTTTAAGATATAGGACTTCCCTATTAGAACAGGCTGTTCGAAGGGATCTCCTGTTCTTCCATCCAATATTCTGCTTTTTCCCGGGTACTCGGGTTCAAATACCCATGGATTTTTTGTTTGTTTACTGGCTTCATATAATTCCGAAAACACGAGTTTTCTTGAAGCCTCTTGCTCATATCTTTCATCAAAAGGTGCTATTCTATAATGTTTCTTTAGCAGATCCCCTGCTAATCCGAGCGAGCTTTCAAATATTTGGCCCACATTCATTCGTGAGGGTACTCCTAAGGGATTGAAGACCATATCAACAGGTGTTCCATCTTGCAAATAGGGCATATCTTGCCTAGGCAAAATTTTGGAAACGATCCCCTTATTCCCGTGTCTTCCGGCTACTTTATCCCCAACTTGGATTTCGCGTTTCTGTAAAATATATACACGAACCATTATGTCAAGGGGGTCCCTCTGGATCCATTTCACATCGATAACGCGCCCTTTTCCACCTATAGGTAGTTTGAGAGAAGTTTCTTTTGAAGTGGATACCTCAAGACCAAAAATAGCCCGTAATAATCCAGCTTCCGCGATATATGACGATTCGCTCGCTATCTGAGGTGTTAATTTACCTACTAAAATATCGCCAGTTTCTACCCAGGATCCCAACCTCACAACTCCATTTCTGTCTAAATTGCGGAGTAAATGTTCTTCTAGATGTGGTATTTCTTTAGTTATTTTTTCAGCGGAGCCTTGGCTTGTCGTATCCGTCTGAATTTCATATTTTCGGATGTGAAAAGAAGTATAAATATCCTCATATACCAAACGTTCGCTAATTAGTACTGCGTCTTCAAAATTGTAACCTTCCCACGGCATATAAGCTACTAAAACGTTTTTTCCTAAAGCAAGTTCCCCACCAACTGTAGCAGCTCCCTCTGCTAAAATTTGCCCTTTTTTAATGGATTTACCCGGTGGAACCCGAGGTTTTTGGTGCATACAAGTATTTTTGTTAGACCGCCGATGGGCAACTAAAGGAATACTTATAGCCTCCCCATTACTTGATAAAAGGATCTTGTGACTATCACTAGAAACGATCTTTCCCTCGCGTTTGGCTATAAGAGAAACCCTCGAATCTAGAGCTGTTTGGCGTTCCAATCCAGTTCCAACAATGCACTTCTCGGACCGAGAAAGTGGAACTGCTTGGCGCTGCATATTAGAACTCATTAAAGCCCGATTCGCATCATTATGCTCAATAAAAGGAATGAGAGAACCTCCAATAGAAAAATATTGGAAAGGAAAAATACTTCTAACATGAATCTGTTCCCATGCAATAGTCAGGAATTCTTGACGGTATCTAGCTGGAACAACTTGTTCTTCCTGAATACCCTGATTCAAGGACAAAGAATTTCCTGCTGCTATCATATAATATTCATCTCTATTTGGTGATAAATAAACCACCTGTCTCTCTTTTTTTTCTTTTTCTTTCTCGGATATTTCATAAAACGGACTCTCTATAGATCCCCACCAGTGATCAATTCTCGCATGAATAGCTAACGATCCGGTAAGTCCAACATTGATTCCTTCGGACGTGTCAATTGGGCAAATACGCCCGTAGTGACTCGGATGAATATCTCGGCTACGAAAGCTTGCAGTTCTCCCCGTCAATCCCCCAGGACCCAAACAACTCACTTTTCGCCCATGAACCGTTTGTGTCAATGGATTGGTTTGATCAAAAACTTGAGATAAGGGATATGTGCCAAAAAAGGTCTCATAAGTAGTTATTAATAAAATCGAAGTTGAAGTTGGAGTTACCAAAGTTTGTGGAGTCGGTTTCGATTGACGTATGAATACTCTACGGATAGTTTTTTGAACCGCATGTTGTAAACGGCCAAGAGCCAGCCCGAATTGATCTTGTAACAGATCCGCAACCGAACGAATACGTTTATTTTTCAAGTGATTCATATCGTCATCGTCAAGTATACCCGTTCCAAATTTCATTCCAATCAAATGATCCGTAGCGGCCAATACATCTCGTGGTAACAAGAATGTGTTGTTCTGAGGTATATCAAGATTCAGTCTCCGATTCATATTTCGTCGACCAACTCTTCCTAATTCACATTTTTGTTGAAAAAATTTCTTTTGTAATTCCTCGCATAAGGACTCCGAAAATACCAGGTCCCCGCCTACACAAGCAAATTGTTGATAAAACTCTAAAATAGCTTTTTCTTTTGACTCAATCCTCTTCTTCTCCTTAGCATTCGGGAAAGACAAGAAAATTTCGGGGTAGGAAACATTATCTAAAATTTCTCTTAGATTCGAACCCATAGCTGATGATAGAACTAAAATAGATATCTTTTGTTTTCTACTCACGCGAGCCCATATCCTTTCTTTTTTATCAATCGCTAATTCCGACCTTCCTCCCCAATCTGATATTATAGTCCCTGTGTATATAGAAATTCCCTTATGGTCTAATTCCGAACGGTAGTAAATACCAGGACTTAGCAATATTTGATTGATCACAATTCGGTATATTCCATTTATTATAAAGGTTCCTAAGGAATTCATTATAGGAACGTTTCCAATAGAAATGGTTTGCTTTTGCACATCGAAACCAAAAATTAATCTCGCGGATACATATAATTCGGAAGAATAGGTGAGTGATTCATACACAGCATCCCTTTCTTTTATCGAGGGTTCTAGCAATTGATACCCTTTCGCAAATAATTGAAATGCAATTTCGTGATCTGGATCTTTAATTGTTGGAAACTTCTCAAGTTCTTCTGCCAAGCCTTGATTAATGAATCTACAAAATCCCTCAAATTGGATCTGACTAAATCCGGGTATTGTGGACATTTCCTCATTTCCATTCCGGAGCATTTTAATCTTAAGTTTCCTATTTTTCGAAGAAAAATTCCATTATCAGCTCACTCTTCATCAATCCCTACGGATCAATCTAGCAATCATGGAATCTATATTCTGTTTACTGAATCACATGAAATTCTAGGGAACTCCACATACGTATTTCATATATGTATTTCATACATAAGAATAGAGAGGATTTCGACGAAAGTTCGAATTTAGCAGGGGTAGAAATGGAATGAAAATGAATTGATAAAACAGTCCTAGAAAAAAATTCTGCCACTTAAACCTTATGATATTCTAAAAAGATTGGATAGCAAAGATTTCTCGTTTTATCTCCTTTCTATGAAAAGGATAAAGCCATAATAATTTCTAAGCACTAGAAAGTTTGACTTTAGTTCGATTTAGAATAGCACGTTTAGTTTAATCTTCAAAAGGAATTTGAAACTTCTTTTTTGTTTCATATTCGTAGTAGTAGAATTGCTGGAAAATAAAGGATTTCGTTGTAGAATCCTAAAATAAGGAGAAGTACTTTAATCTATATCAGAGCAAATTTCCTCCTTTTTTATTCAAGATATTTAATGCAAAGAAAAATTAAAGCACGATTCCCCATAGGGATATGTACATAAGGGGGATCCATAGATAATAATGCTGTTCGGACCTGGATTTCCCTATATATGGATTAGGGAAAGAAACGTTTATTCTCTTTTAGTATGCCATTAAAAAGAATGGGGGGAGAATACCGATTTAAGAGTCGCTCACTACTGCAATTCAAAAAAAAAAAAGAAAATTCTAGTTAATGGTTCCAATTTGTTCTTAATTTTGCAGCCTGTGACTGGAAATCCACTTTTTCCCCTTTGCCATCTCAATAGAATAGAAAGAAAGGGGAAGTTTTCTAGTGTTAGCAACGTGTGTTTTAAGTTTTAAGATAGAATCCATAAAAGCAGAAATCTTTTTTTTGAAAAAGATTAGAAAAAAGTAAGTAGAATTAGATTCAAGATAAAAGAATTTGTCGATTTTCGATTGGATTTTTTGGCGGCATGGCCAAGTGGTAAGGCAGGGGACTGCAAATCCTTTATCCCCAGTTCAAATCTGGGTGCCGCCTGATCAATAAAATACTTAGGATTATAGTACTGATCAAACTCGACAAATTAATACTCCCCATAAGTTGGGTCAAGAGAGTAACTGGGTCTGCCAATACTGGATTTTGAGAATCCATATCAGAGCTCTATCCTCAAACTAGGGTTTGTTTTGGCGACAGTAGCCCAAACGGCTACCAATAGGGATGAGGTAGCGTTTCCTTAGTCTTTTTTTTTTTTTTATTTGAATTGATTCGGGGATTTAAAACTACGAGGCTAAGATATCAGAAATCTTTGTATCCAAAGGTCCCTAAGGGGCCTTCCTTTTTCAATCTAAGATTGAAGAAGGGACCTCGCGAAGAAATATCAAGACTTCCTAATTATCATACATTTTATTTATCCTACATCTTACTACATACACTTCGTATATCTTGTGCTACCTGCGTACACTAAAGTAAAGAGGCTACCTATTCTGTTCTGTCGAGAATCAGATTCGATAGGCTGATCAAAAATTCATTCAGGGTTGTGGATAAGGTTCCCTCACTCTTTCATAGAAAGTTCATAGAAAGATAGAAAGTAGGGCAGTAGAGTTTAGGTCAAAAAAAATAAACATGGGTAAGGTAGGTATCCAATAAATATTTATCTATCCTAATTTTATCGTATATTCTGGCGTTCTTTACTTATCAAAAAGGAGTAACAAAAGGAAGAAAAAATCTCTCTATTCCCGCGTCTTCTATTCCAGACATCCCCCTATTCCTTTTTAGGGAAAGTGCTATGTATCATATTTATACTTAATACTCTCCAATTCCACCAGAAATCATATAAGAATTTGTTAGGAGTAAATTCCTTTAACGGATTCATCCATAGTCTTAGGGCAGAATGGCCTTTTGACTCTGTACCCTTGATTCCACTATGATTATTGATCAATAGTAGAATAATTCCTTCATAGAAATAGGAGACATAATTTACATGGATATAGTAAGTCTCGCTTGGGCTGCTTTAATGGTAGTCTTTACATTTTCTCTTTCGCTAGTAGTATGGGGGAGGAGTGGACTCTAGGGATACTACTAATTGATTGAGTAGTCGAATTGTAGTATCAACTCTTTTCTTTAATTGATCGTTTTGCATTAATAATTTTGCCAAACTTGATTTTTTCTCTCTTTCTTTAGTTTTGTTTTACTTTTGTAACAAACTCCTTTAAGAAAGTAAGAAAGAATCGTTCTATTCTACTATGTTCTATTCTACTATAATAGAATAGAAAGAGCGATTCTAGTAATTCAGAATTTCTATTCTACTAGAACTGACGAGTAAAAAGAAAGTTCTATACATAAGAAAATTAGACTTTCTTACACGAAGCTATTCACAACATATTGCGCGTTTTCCATTTATACTCTTTTCTTATTCTTAGAAAATTTTTGATGTTCTTTTATCTCGCTTGAAGCATCTCGCGGCATTTTTAAGCATGAAAGATTCGTAGGTTTTTTTCCTTTTACTTTTTTTCTTTTACTCTAGTCTATTCTCGTATTATTTTTCTCCCCTTCCACGGATTCTTTCAAGGAAGAATTGTTTTCGATTTTTTTGATTTTGACTTGATTTAAATTAAGTGGATGCAGTGAAAAAAGAAGTTGAATTAGACTACTATTTCAATCTACTAAATCTATTCTATTTCAATCTACTAAATCCATTCTATAGTAGATTCAAGATAATATAATAGAAAGAATCTAAAGTGTGGTAGAAAAAACTACATATAGTTTTTTCTACCACACTTTATGATTCCAACCAGATCCTTTCATTTAAGACTTGGATTTTTTTTCTTTAATCCCTTTTTCATTTCTTCAATGATTAAATGGAATTCCATTTAATCATTTTGGCTGGCTGTTTTTACATAAATAATAAGTAAAAAGGCAGTAGGAATTAGAATGAACAATGCAGTAGCAATAAATGCGAGAATATTGACTTCCATAAACTAAACTCTTTTTTTTTTCACAATAACTCGGGATGTAATCCCATGGAGAGGAAAAAGGGGGTATCCTGTAAATTCAAGGGGAGCACTTGCATTCTGATAATATTGAATCAATTCAATATTATGAATATTGGATCTATCAAATCAATTCATGGTTGATAGTGGAATAATATAACATAGGAGGATCTCTTATCCATACTAAGACCAAAATCGGTTTTTTGATTGGATTCGGAACCCCCTCTATTCTATTTTTCGTTCTTTTTTCTACTTTTTTTCTATATGTATAACCCCAAAATCTTTCTTATCTTATCCAATTTCCCTTCCCTTTTCTTATAGTTATACATACAATTATGTATGTATTATATGACGGACTTTCTATGGGTCACATAGACAATCCAAATAAGCAGCAGAAGTAGAAATGAGAGGGTCTTAAATAAAAAGGATCCAATATTTAAATTTAAGAAAAAGATCGTTTGCTTGGTTTTTCTTTTATTAGGTTGCTATCAATATCTGCTTTTTGGGGTCTAAAGATGAAAGCGGATCCTTAAAAAAGGGGTCGGCAAATGGAGTGAGAATGGGGTATATTCTTTCCAATTATTCATTCAACATACACAAACAAAGTTGGAACTAGAAAATGAAAAGGGTGTGGTTTAACCCCAAAAAAAGAACTAATTAGATTAAATTCATTCTATAACAATAAATGGATACGGTTTATGTATGGATTCCGGTAAAATACCGGTACTGTATTCCATAAGAATAAGAGTAGAATAGGAAGTTAATATGAGGATGGTATCATCATAAAAATAGAGTAATATCCTAAATTATACTAATCCACGTATGATATGTATGCCGTTCCTTCTCAATTGGAACGAGTGAAAAAAAAAATTCCTATACTGCTCTCTTTTTACTCAGAAATGCGAAATAAAAAAAGTGAAGTAAGGGTGGGTACCCCATAGATATTTGATCTTGCCTCCTACCCCCCCCTTTTTTTTCATCAAAAATTTCCAATTCCATAAAAAAAGGAAAAATGAATTTGTCCATTCATTGAACCCTAGTTCGGGACTGACGGGGCTCGAACCCGCAGCTTCCGCCTTGACAGGGCGGTGCTCTGACCAATTGAACTACAATCCCTGCGGGGTGTACGGCATACCTATTATTAATTAAATAGAACCATAAGAAGATTCGATTCGTCTGCGGTGTTCTAAGAAATAGACGAATTGTATACTACATACCCACACAGGATATGTGGGTATAGTGAGAGTGGCCTAACAAGTATGTCGCGATTTTTTATCGCTCAAAATAAATGATTCTGCCTTTCCATAAGAAAAGCTCTTTTCTTACAAAGAAAAGATATGGATTAGAAATCCATCTCCCTTTATCTCTTTATCCTTTATTTCTATGCATCAGACGTTTTTTTTTTCTAGAAGAAAAAGTATTGATTTAGTTCATATTCACGAAGCCCTAGATTTTTGGGCCGAGCTGGATTTGAACCAGCGTAGACATATCGTCAACGAATTTACAGTCCGTCCCCATTAACCGCTCGGGCATCGACCCAGGAAGAATTTATTCTAGGGTTTTTGATAATCTATGATTAACCTCTTTTTATAATACTCCCTACCCCCAGGGGAAGTCGAATCCCCGCTGCCTCCTTGAAAGAGAGATGTCCTGAACCACTAGACGATAGGGGCATCACTAGACGATAGCGCCATATACAACCACTCGTCATATTATACTATAATGATAGTATGAGCAGTTTTTTGGAATTGTCAATATACTCGAAGAGTATAACTAGATCAAAGGAAACAGTCTTTCCTACTTTTCTGTTATGCTTTCATAGGATTTTTTTTAGTTGAAGGTTAGGTTAATTCACGGATCATCCCCCTACTTTTAAGGAAATTCGTTTAAAGGGTATAGAATAAGAATAGATTAATAAAAAGGATTCTAGATTAGTTCAGTACAGGTATTGATTTGATTGCTCTAACAGGGAAAAGAGTCCAATTTCATTTCTTTTTTCAATTTAAAGTCTGTGCTTCCTTTAGTGTTCAGACCAAAAATGTGGGGATCACGCACTAAACAAAGTCAAAAAATTAAAGAAAAAAAAGAAAAAAGTGAATGAATTTAGTAGAAAAGTTGTTTACCGGATTCGAACCGACGACTTCTGTCTTACCAAGTCATTGCTTTACCACTAAGTGAAAAGCCCTTTATCGGATTTGAACCGATGACTTATGCCTTACCATGGCATTACTCTACCACTGAGTTAAAAGGGCTTTTTATTCAATAATTAGCCACTTTCATTTACCATTATGGGTCTACTTCTACTGCATAATGTACATATTATACGTATATATTAATGTACATAATATATGTACATATAGAGATTTAAAACAAGAATATAATAAACTAGAATTTAGTGGAAAAGAGGGGAGGAAAATTGGTAAATGGAGAGGATCGACTAACCGGCGACTTTTCAGATCCTCCTTATGAAAAGTTTAAGGAGTCCTCATCAGAATCTTCTAATGTAAATTTTCATCAGGTAAATCTGTCGATTCCTATCTGCTTTTCTTTTTAAGTTATGACTAGTTCTTTGTTGCTTCTCTCAAGCGATAGAGGAAGTCTATGATGAATTTTTTAAAGTCATCTCACTCCTTCCCTATGGCTCGGACTTTATGATAAGTTGAGGAAGAAAACATCTTTCCCAATTTTTTGTTCAATTCTGAACAAAAAAGAAAAGGAAGAAAGGGTTTTATGGGGACTGTACTGCCCCTATATTTCTTAGTGTATATTGTAGGAATAATCAAACTATTCCTTACAGCAGTCTGGCACATTTACGTCCTCACAAAACAAATAATGGTCGTTGTAGTCGTAACTGTAGAATATGACCCTAATCGAAATGCATACATTTGGTTCATACGCTATTGGTATGGTAAGAAGAGATGTATTTTACAGATTAGAGGGGGCGCGATCTAAATCCTAAAGCAAAAGGCTCACGATTGAAGTACCAACCGCCCACCCCCATCAACTTTCTCTGTTTGATTCGATAAGTTGGAATTAGCCTCCTTCTCGAACCATTAGCCTTGACAAAGGGTAACGTTGGTATCATAATCTACATGTAGCGGGTATAGTTTAGTGGTAAAAGTGTGATTCGTTCTATTAATAACTGAATTTGAAATGATATACTTAAGACATCCTTAAGTTTTTTTATATTCATATTCCGATGAAAACTTTAGTTCTTATAAAGGGTTTAATCCTTTTCCTCTCAATAGCGTATTGAGGAAGAATATACATTCTCGCGATTCGTATCCAAAGACTAATTGAATTTGCATCCAAAATAAAACTTTGATTATGAATACAGAGTCGCGAAGCATAATTTTGCATTGGATTAAGTATTCCGATTGAATAAATATGAGTAAAGGATCTATGGATGAAGATACAAAAAAGTTTATTTCCAATCGTAACTAAATCTTCTTTTGTTTTGTTTAAAAAGGAAACGGAAGCCCAATAGCTAAAAAACGATAGTTTTGGTTTACTAGAACCATCAGTATATTGTTTCAGCTCGGTGGAAACCCAACTCTTTTCCTCAAGATCTCTTGAATGAAATTAGGGAACGAAGTAAGTGGATTAGATAGATATTTAGTAGAATTTCTATCTACTACTCTATAGGGATCATCTAGAAAGCGGGGAGCTTTGGTTCCATTCAGACAGAAAAGCTGACATAGATGTTAAGTGGTGAGAATATCCATAAAGGAGCCGAATGAAATCAAAATTTCATGTTCGGTTTTGAATTAGAGACGTTAAAAAAATCAACCAACGTCGACTATAACCCCTAGCCTTCCAAGCTAACGATGCGGGTTCGATTCCCGCTACCCGCTCCATTCTGTATAAAAAGACTATTCTATTTGTCTAGACATGGTAGAGACTTGTATTCAACCTTTTTCGTCCACCAGTTTTCGGCCCTACAGAGCGGAGTAGAGCAGTTTGGTAGCTCACGAGGCTCATAACCTTGAGGTCACGGGTTCGATTCCCGTCTCCGCACTTAGCAGTTCGTATAAATGGACTATTCTATTTGTATAGATATGGCAGAGGGCTATATCCAAATCCAACCTTTTTTTTATTCAGCAGGCATAAAAAAAAAAAAATGAAAGAAAAGCATAGTCTACCCCCAGTTTGTTTCTTGTTTGTCTCGGTGAATCCCCGGTTTGGTTTAGGGAACCCTCTGGGAAAACTCTATTTTCGCCCCCGAAGAACTCTTATTTTTTGAGTCGGGTAC